ACAAAAAAAATTCTTGATAATGATAAATACATTGACAATAAGGAAACAAATCAAGAAAGGATTAATAAAACAAAACAAAATAAAATTGACTTTATTTCACCTGTGACTATAAAAAGGGCTTTTGATAATCTTAGAAATAGTAAGCGGAAGTCAGATATTTTTTTTGATTTATCTTACTTGTCACAAAAATATGTCTTTTTAAAATTATCACAAACCCAAATTATTAACTTCAATAAGTTAAGATCTATTCTTCAATATAATGGACCGTCTTTTTTTCTTAAGACTGAAATAAAGGATTTTTTTGGAAGACAGGGACTATTTCATTCCGAATTAAGACATAAGAAACTTCCAAATTATGGAATGAACCCATGGAAAAACTGGTTAAGAGGTCATTATCAATATGATTTATCTCAGATTACATCGTCTAGATTAATCCCCCAAAAATGGCGAAATAGAATCAATCAATGCCATACGTCTCAAAATAAAGATTTAAACAAATGGTATTCCTCTGAAAAAGACCAATTACTTGATTCAAAAAAAAAACAAAATTTGAAAGTCTATTTATTACCAAATAAAGAAGAGAATTTAAAAAAAAACTATAGATATGATCTTTTATCATATAAATATATTCATTCTGAAACTAAGAATAACTCCTATATTTATAGATCATCATTAGAAACAAATAAGAACCAAGAAAATTCCACCAGCAATAAAGAACAATTTTTTAACATACTCAAGAATATTCCTAGCAAGAATTATCTAGGAAAAAGCGATATTATATATATGGAAAAAAATAAAGATAGAAAATTTTTGTGTAAAATTAATAAAAATATTAAGGTTGAACCTAATAAGGACCAAGTTGAACCTAATAAGGACCAAATAATGGATAAAATTCATAATAATGGTCTTTTTGATCTTCCGATTAATTCAAATTCCGAAATAAATTACAAAAGGGTCTTTTTTGATTGGATGGGAATGAATGAAAAAATCTTAATCTTAAATTGCCTCGTATCGAATCCGAAAGTTTTTTTCTTTCCAGAGTTTGTGATACTTTATCATAAATATAAAGAGAAACCTTGGTTTATCCCAAGCAAATTACTTCTTTTTAATTTGAATATAAATCCCAATTTTAGTGAAAATCAAAATATCAACAGAAAGCAAGAGGAGTATTTTTTAAATTTTCGTCCCTCAAATTCAAAACAATATTTTGAATTAAAGAATCAAAACAATATTGAAGAGTATTTTTTAGAATCGATCGAAAAAATAAAAATATTCCTTAAAGGAGATTTTCCGTTGCAATTAAGATGGACTGGACGTTTGAATCAATTGAATCAAAAAATGATGAATAATATCCAGATATATGGTCTCCTACTTAGCCTGATAAATGTAAGAAAAATTACTATATCCTATATTCAAAAGAAAGAAATGAATCTGGATATAATGAGGAGGCCTTTAAATCTTACACAATTAATGAAAAACGGAATATTAATTATCGAACCTGCCCGCCTATCTCTAAAAAATGACGGACAGTTTTTTATGTATCAAATCATAGGTATTTCATTGGTTCATAAAAGTAAGCACCAAAGTAATCAAAGATACCGAAAACAAAAAAATGTTGCTAAAAATACAGACAAAAAGAATTATGATTTGCTTGTTCCTGAAAAAATTTTATCGTCTAGACGTCGTAGAGAATTAAGAATTCTCATTTCTTTCAATTTGAATTTAAAGAATAAGACTGGTGTGGATAGAAATACATTAGTTTACAAGGAGAACAAGATAAAAAAATGGAGTCAATTTTTGGATGAAAGTCAACATTTGGACCTAAAAAAAAATGAATTAATTAAATTCAAGTTCTTTTTTTGGCCTAATTATCGATTAGAAGATTTAGCTTGTATGAATCGCTATTGGTTTGATACCAATAATGGGAGCCGCTTGAGTATGTTAAGGATATATATGTATCCATGATTCAAAATTTTGAGTTTCCTATATATTCTGTTGTTCTATCAATCAGATTTTTCTGTCCGTGATCGAAATATATCCATGTTATATGCAACCAACCAAATGAACATATGCGCTGTCTTACATTAGGATACTGCAATAATAAGGAAATCACGTAGGAAATGGCGTATCAATTAAAGCTAGAAATTAATCAACAGAATCTTCGTACTAAACTATTTGGTATCGTCTTTTTGTATCACTATACAAATGAACTCCAAAATCGGATTTATTAATGTTAATTGATAAAATCAGGAGTCTATAAAGAAATTCTGATTATTGTGTATACTACATTCAAATTTCTGACATTATTATTACATTACTGCTCAATAAAATAAATATCTGTAAAAAGGGGAGTGTTAAATTATTTTATGGTAAAAAATTCATTTATTTCAATTATTTTTCAAGAACAAGAAGAAAACAAAGAAAACAGAGGATCTGTTGAATTTCAAGTAGTAAGTTTCACCAATAAGATACGGAGACTTACTTCACATTTGGAATTGCACAAAAAAGACTATTTATCTCAGAGAGGTCTGCGGAAAATTCTGGGAAAACGTCAACGGTTGCTGGCTTATTTGTCAAAAAAAAATAGAGCGCGTTATAAAGAATTAATAGGCCAGTTGGATATTCGAGAGAGAAAAACTCGTTAATTTGAAGAGTTAGTTTGAATTATCGCTTAAAGTTTGATGAACTTCTTTTCGCTTTCAGCAATTCATGGAAGAATGAATCAGGAAAAACCTATGACTGGATCAGCTACAAGAAAAGACCTCATGATAGTCAATATGGGACCTCACCACCCATCAATGCATGGTGTTCTTCGACTTATTGTTACTCTAGATGGTGAAGATGTTATTGACTGTGAACCAATATTAGGTTATTTACACAGAGGTATGGAAAAAATTGCCGAAAATCGAACAATTATACAATATTTGCCTTATGTAACACGTTGGGATTATTTAGCTACTATGTTCACAGAAGCAATAACTGTAAATGCGCCCGAGCAATTAGGCAATATTCAAGTCCCTAAAAGGGCCAGTTATATCAGAGTCATTATGTTGGAGTTAAGTCGTATAGCTTCGCATTTGTTATGGCTTGGCCCTTTTATGGCAGATATTGGGGCACAGACTCCTTTCTTCTATATTTTTCGAGAAAGAGAATTGATATATGACCTATTCGAAGCTGCCACCGGTATGCGAATGATGCACAATTTTTTTCGTATTGGTGGAGTCGCTGCTGATTTACCTCATGGGTGGATAGATAAATGTTTGGATTTTTGCGATTATTTTTTAACAGGAATTGCTGAATATCAGAAGCTTATTACACGGAATCCCATTTTTTTAGAACGAGTTGAAGGAGTAGGCATTATTGGTGGAGAGGAAGCAATAAATTGGGGTTTGTCGGGACCAATGCTACGAGCTTCCGGAATACAGTGGGATCTTCGTAAAGTTGATCATTATGAGTGTTACGACGAATTTGATTGGGAAGTCCAATGGCAAAAAGAGGGGGATTCATTAGCTCGTTATTTAGTACGAATCAGTGAAATGACAGAATCCATAAAAATTATTCAACAGGCCTTAGAAGGAATTCCGGGAGGGCCCTATGAAAATTTAGAAATCCGCCGCTTTGATCGAGTAAAAGATACTGTATGGAATGAGTTTGACTATCGATTCATTAGTAAAAAACCTTCTCCGACTTTTGAATTGTCGAAGCAAGAACTTTATGCGAGAGTCGAAGCACCAAAGGGAGAATTGGGAATTTTTCTGATAGGAGATAAGGGTGTTTTTCCTTGGCGTTATAAAATTCGCCCGCCGGGGTTTATTAATTTGCAAATTCTTCCTCAGTTAGTTAAAAGAATGAAATTGGCTGATATTATGACGATACTAGGTAGTATAGATATCATTATGGGAGAAGTTGATCGTTAAAATGATAATTGATACAACAGAAGTACAAGCTATCAATTCTTTTTCTAGATTGGAATCCTTAAAAGAGGTCTATGGGATCATATGGATGCTTATTCCTATTTTTACTCTTGTATTAGGAATCACAATAGGTGTACTAGTAATTGTTTGGTTAGAACGAGAAATATCTGCGGGTATACAACAACGTATTGGTCCTGAATACGCAGGACCTTTGGGAATTCTTCAAGCTCTAGCAGATGGTACCAAATTACTTTTCAAAGAGAATCTTCTTCCATCTAGAGGAGATACTCGTTTATTCAGTATTGGGCCATCTATAGCAGTCATATCAATTTTATTAAGTTATTTAGTAATTCCTTTTAGTTATCACCTTGTTCTAGCCGATCTCAGTATCGGTGTTTTTTTATGGATTGCTATTTCAAGCATTGCTCCTGTCGGCCTTCTTATGTCAGGATATGGCTCAAATAATAAATATTCTTTTTTAGGTGGTCTACGAGCTGCTGCTCAATCAATTAGTTATGAAATACCATTAACTCTATGTGTGTTATCAATATCTCTACGTGTGATTCGTTAAGACATAAATTGCCCCCTACTTCTTTTCTTTCTAGGAAAGAAGTGTCATGATTTGAATATCTATTTTCGTTTTTTATTCATTATTCGGGGGTTGATGAAGGAAACCAGATAGTTATATGAGTGAAAGAAACGGCTTATCCATTTGCAGTAAAAGATTGAATCTCATTTCCTATGTACAAGAGTTAAGAAAAGTAAACATAAGTATTAAAGACTGTTTACCCCAAGATTGATTGATTAGTCATCATGACTTGAAGCGGGTTCAAAAGATCAACTTTATGGGGTTTTTACTATCTATTACCATATGTATTACCCCAAGTAGATTGATAGAAATGAGTGGATAGCTAGGAACACTAAGGTACACAAAGGATTCGTAATAGAGATTATGTAAGTCTATTTTTCTCTGGATAAAAAGAATTCTAATTGGGGCTTTAAATTGGTAGAAATGATCAAGGAGTACTTCCCACGATTCCGATCCAGAGTATACTTCTATTCACCGATTAAGTAAATAACTATCAA